ACTAGTTGCATTGACAGTTATCTTCAGTCTCAAATCTGTATTGATACGTCCATTGTAAGTGATAGTAGTGACGGTTACATTTCTAGGTGCGTTTTTGATAAACGTAAAACTAGTAGTGAAGGTGGGGGGTCCAGTATACGAACCCGCGCGAAGAGTAGTGATTTAACTCTAAGAGAAAGGCCTAGTGATCTTGATGCAACTCAAAAATATAGGCATTTGTGGGTTCAATGCGAAAATTGTTATGGATTAAATTATAAGAAATTTTTGAAATCAAAAATGAATATTTGTGAACAGTGTGGATACCATTTGAAAATGGGTAGTTCAGAAAGAATTGAAGTTTCGATCGACCCCGGTACTTGGGACCCTATGGATGAAGACATGGTCTCTCTGGATCCCATTGGATTTCATTCGGAGGAGGAGCCTTATAAAGATCGTATTGATTCTTATCAAAGAAATACAGGATTAACTGAGGCTGTTCAAACAGGCGTAGGTCAACTAAATGGTATTCCCGTAGCAATTGGGGTTATGGATTTTCAGTTTATGGGGGGTAGTATGGGATCCGTAGTCGGGGAGAAAATCACCCGTTTGATTGAGTACGCTACCAATCAATTTCTACCTCTTATTATAGTGTGCGCTTCGGGGGGAGCGCGCATGCAAGAAGGGAGTTTGAGCCTGATGCAAATGGCTAAAATATCGTCTGCTTTATATGATTATCAATCAAATAAAAAGTTATTGTATGTATCAATCCTTACATCTCCTACTACTGGTGGGGTAACAGCTAGTTTTGGTATGTTGGGAGATATTATTATTGCCGAACCAAATTCCTACATTGCATTTGCGGGTAAAAGAGTAATTGAACAAACATTGAATAAAACAGTACCCGAAGGTTCACAAGCGGCTGAATATTTATTCCAGAAGGGCTTATTCGACCTAATCGTACCGCGTAATCTTTTAAAAACTGTTCTGAGTGAGTTATTTAAGCTCCACGCCTTCTTTCCTTTGAATTCCAATTCAATCAAGTAGAGCGCACTAAGTTGAATTATTTTATTTGTAGCAAACAAAAAAAGTAGTTAGCTTATCCGAATATTAGCTTATCGGAATCAAAGTAACTAAAAAGGGAGTTTTCTTTGGCGACCTAAGATCTAATTGTAGAAAGAATCCAAAGTTGTGTATAACTCTTTTTTTTTTTTACCTAGATTCCCGATTACTAATTAAGAAGTCTCTATCAACCAGATAAAAACGTGAGTTCTTCCTTTCGTGAAATTCGAAAAATAAAACGAATTCCATCTTACGTATCTAATCAAATTCAAATTATAGAAAAAATAGATATATAGTTTTGTATCTTTCTCCATCTACCGAAAATCCCGTTTTCACTAAAAAATCCCGGTTGTGTCGCATTCTAACGAATCTTTCGAGAATTTGTAAGAAACTCTTTCTTTATTAAATATTAAAATGAAATTCGAAGACAAGAACAAAACACAAAGAAACGAAGAAAAATAAAATGGATTGTCATATGTATCTTTGATGCAGATAGATGAATAAGTCCATTTATTTAGTTCTACATTCCTTGGACTTATTCTATATACTCACTTAGATACTTAATATCTCTAATAAGAATTTTCAAATTGAATTAATTAATAATAGCTACGAATTAATAATAATTACAATTATTAATTATAATTAGTATAAATATAAAATATGATATTAAAAAAAATAAGAACAGGTACAAATAATAAATCGAGGTACCCCATTTTATGACAACTTTCAATTTTCCCTCTATTTTTGTGCCTTTAGTAGGCCTAGTATTTCCGGCAATTGCAATGGGTTCTTTATTTCTTTATGTTCAAAAAAACAAGATTGTTTAGATCCGAGGGGACCCAGTCTCATTCTTTTTTTTTTTTTTTTTAACTTAGACTTGTAGCATAACATAGATATTGATTTCGGAAAAGAAAATAGAGTAGAACATGTGATTTCCGCCGAACACAAAGGAAAAAGCTCTTATGTCTGCAGAAAATGATCTATAGATAACTGAATTCTAGCCAGTTTCAAATAGATCAGGATCACTGGATGCCTAAAATGTAAAGTTGGTGGATCTATATGTATATCAATATGTATATTGGGATCATATGAGGGGTATGTTATTATTTTAGATCTAAACAATTTGATGAATTACTCCTAAAAGTTCCCATCAAACTAGTGCTAGTTCCCATCAAACTAGTGCTAGTTGATGAAAGTTCATTCGGAAACAAAAAAAGTAAAGTCAAAATCATTTGGGGTATTCTCTCAATTTCAATAAAATACAATCGGATGAAGTATGAGTTGGCGATCAGAACATACATGGATAGAACTTATAACGGGGTCTCGAAAACTAAGTAATTTTTGTTGGGCCCTTATCGTTTTGTTAGGTTCATTAGGCTTCTTGTTGGTTGGAACTTCCAGTTTTCTTGGTAGAAATTTGATATCTTTTGTTCCGTCTCAGCAAATCCTTTTTTTTCCACAGGGAATCGTGATGTCTTTCTACGGAATCGCGGGTCTCTTTATTAGTTCCTATTTGTGGTGCACAATTTCCTGGAATGTAGGTAGTGGTTATGATCGATTCGATAGAAAGGAAGGAATAGTATGTATTTTTCGTTGGGGATTTCCTGGAAAAAATCGTCGCATATTCCTCCGGTTCCTTATAAAAGATATTCAATCCGTTCGAATAGAAGTTAAAGAGGGTATTTATGCCCGCCGTGTCCTTTATATGGATATCAGAGGCCGGGGGGCTGTTCCGTTGACCCGTACTGATGAAAATTTAACTCCACGAGAAATTGAACAAAAAGCCGCGGAATTGGCCTATTTCTTGCGCGTACCAATTGAAGTATTTTGATTTTGAGAAAAGGAACTGGGCGGAAGAACGAATGCTTTCTCAGCAAGAGGGAAAAAACGCAAGAATCCTGTTTTTCGATAACTAAGTGATACTTTAGATGCAGATAAACCATATCTTGTAAATTAGTTTCTTTGTCAATCGACCTTATTTATCTGTTCTTTACTATTCCATAATAATGGGTTTTCTTAATAATGATAACGGGCCCATTTCTGTCTTGTTTTGCCACTTATTCTTTTGACCATCACAATATCTTTCTCTCAATTATTCTATTCTTGACTATGGGGAATCGTTGGAATTTTTTTTTTGAAATATTGGATATTTTGATAGAATAAGGGGTTCTTTCGTCTCAAAATCTCAATAATATTCATTCCTAAAGTACTTCTTTCGGCAATTCATCGAAAGGGGACGTTTGTTTGGAATTTGATGAATTGAGGTATTTGGCAACACTATTTTGTATTATTTCTTCAGTCGAATTTGAAGTGGAGTCTTAGTCTAGTTCTGTATTCTTTCTAGATTCAAAACAAAATCACAAATAAAATAGATTCATAGGTTTGATGCCCTGTCTAGAACTCATGTTTGAAAGACATATTCAATCACATAAAGTCTGACAAATGGAGTGGGTTAATTTTGAATTAACAGGCGAAAAATGGCAAAAAAGAAAGCATTCACTCCTCTTTTGTATCTTGCATCTATAGTATTTCTGCCCTGGTGGATTTCTCTCTCATTTACTAAAAGTATGGAATCTTGGATTATTAATTGGGCGAATATCGGCCAATCCGAAATTTTTTTGAATGATATTCAAGAAAAAAGTATTCTAGAAAAGTTCATAGAATTGGAAGAAATCCTCTTCTTGGAAGAAATGATCAAGGAATACTCGGAGACATATCTACAAAAGCTTCTTATAGGAATCCACAAAGAAACGATCCAATTAATCAAGATACACAACGAAGATCGTATCCATACAATTTTACACTTCTCGACAAATTTAATCTGTTTTGTTATTTTAAGTGGTTATTCTATTTTAGGTAATGAAGAACTTGTTATTCTTAACTCTTGGGCTCGGGAATTCCTATATAACTTAAGTGATACAGTAAAAGCTTTTTCAATTCTTTTATTAACCGATTTATGTATCGGATTTCATTCACCCCACGGCTGGGAACTAATGATTGGTTCTGTATACAAAGATTTTGGATTTGGTCATAATGATCAAATTATATCTGGTCTTGTTTCCACTTTTCCGGTTATTCTCGATACTATTTTTAAATATTGGATTTTTCGTTATTTAAATCGTGTATCTCCGTCACTTGTAGTTATTTATCATTCAATGAATGATTGATAAATGATCCACCAATATTAATCCAATTAGAACGTTTCTTACTTTGTAGTTCTACATAAGTATTAACTCTATCCGGGGGGTTTTCATACTTTATACTATAGTATTCCAGTAAAATGATTCCAATAAAAATAGCAGAATCGTGGATAGGAAACTATACTAGCGACCTACCCAATTTATTGTAGAAATTTTCAGACCAATGATTAGACTATGCAAACTAGAAATACTTTTTCTTGGATAAAGGAACATATTATTCGATCTATTTCCGTATCGCTAATGATATATATCATAACTTGGACATCTGTTTCAAGTGCATATCCCATTTTTGCGCAGCAGGGTTATGAAAATCCACGAGAAGCGACCGGGCGTATTGTATGTGCCAATTGTCATTTAGCTAATAAGCCCGTGGATATTGAGGTTCCACAAGCAGTACTTCCCGATACTATATTTGAAGCAGTTGTTCGAATTCCTTATGATAAGCAAGTGAAACAAGTCCTTGCTAATGGTAAGAAAGGGGGTTTGAATGTGGGGGCTGTTCTTATTTTACCGGAGGGGTTTGAATTAGCTCCTTCCGATCGTATTTCTCCCGAGATGAAAGAAAAGATAGGAAATTTGTCTTTTCAGAGCTACCGCCCTAATAAAAAAAATATTCTTGTAATAGGGCCTGTTCCCGGCCAGAAATATAGTGAAATCACCTTTCCTATTCTTTCCCCCGACCCCACTACTAAGAAAGATGTTCACTTCTTAAAATATCCTATATATGTAGGAGGAAATAGGGGAAGGGGTCAGATTTATCCC